TATCTTGCTTGGCTTCCCGATTCTACCAGAAATCCTATAGGAACTTGTTATGGGTGGATTTATTGGATTCTTTCATCAATAGCGTTTGGTCAGAATCCCTTTTTGACTCTGCGCCATTGATTCCACTATTATTAGTGATCAATAATGGAAGAATTCCTTCATATTCATAGAGATAGGGGACATAATTCACATGGATATAGTAAGTCTTGCTTGGGCTGCTTTAATGGTAGTCTTTACATTTTCCCTTTCACTTGTAGTATGGGGAAGAAGTGGACTCTAGTCTAGAGGCACTACTAATTGAGTTGAGTAATAAAACTGTATCAATTGTTTCAGATATCGTTCTGTAAAGCGTTTTTAAAGAAAAATATCTCCATTTCAAAATTCTACTGGAATCCAGTAATGTAATACTGGAATCCAGTAATGTAATATATGAATAATAACCTTTTTTTTTGAATCAAACAAATATTTCAATGATTCCCATGTTCGTATTTGGAAAGGAAAAGAGATACACATAATATGAAATTTTTTCATACCTAATTCTTCCTAAATATTCTATTCTATTTCGATGAACTAGCCCTTACCAGAATTTTATATGGATATTACAATGAGAAGCAACCGACCCCCCTTTTTTATTTGTTTCCCTCTTTACTGTTCAAAGAGGAAGTCGTTCTGTTATTACGTAGATACGTACTTTCTCCCGGAGGCAACATAGATATAGTCGTTGTCCAACGAAGTACTACGCAGAATAAGACCTTGCGTTGGGCGATTCACATATTGCGCACTTACTGCCTGTTTTATACTCCTAGAAATCTTATTTCTGCTTTATCGACCCTGGTTCAAGCGTTAGAAATTGGTGGGGTGGGATCTACTACTCTTTTTTTCCAAATCTGAAGAATTTTCCATAGAACTCTTTGGATCATCTGTCAACGGCTCAATCAATTACTTGTTCGGAATGCTAAAAAAGTATTACTTAGTTTCTTTTATTTTATATTTTATATGCCTATACTATTCTTCTTCCATACAAATCAAATAGTTGCAGCGAAGAACTAGAATTGGGGTGTTATTCACATGTACATTACGTACATTACATATATTATATGTAATTTATTTGTACATGTATGAAGATGCAATGCATATTATAGATTAATCTATATTAAGCCTATATCTCTTTATACATTATACAGTACAACTTTAGACAATACAATAATAGATAGTGTGGTAGAAAGGTTCATATATTTCTTTCTACCATACTATCGGATCTCATATACTGCTGATTCTAGTCCGCCCATTTCATTTAAGACGTGGAATGAAAATACCTTTCATTTCTTCAATCATTGATAAGAACTAAGAAGTCAAGCTTCATTCAAATTAATCATTTTGACTGACTGTTTTTACGTAGATGATAAGTAAAAAAGCAGTAGGAACTAGAATGAACAGTGCAGTAGCAATAAATGCGAGAATATTTACTTCCATAATCTCATCGTTTTTTTTTACTTCACAATAACTCGGGATCTAATCCCATAGAGATGATAAATCTTCTTCTGTAAATTCAATGAGATGAATTGCATCCCGATGATATTTGATATTGAATCGGATCAATATCATGAATAACAATATCTGAGCTATCAAATCGATTCATTGTCGAGAATTGAATAGTATAACATAGGAAGATCTTTTATCCATAACGAATCCAAGATTCCTGATACAATCAAGAATCCCGTTGAATTTTTCATTCTTTTCCATTCTTTCTTGTCTATAACCTACCGTCTTCCGTATACAATCATCTGATGAGGTATCATCTGACCCGTCTTCCACTTCCATTGATCACAAACCCAAACAGTAGAAGTGAAATGGAAAAAAGAAGAAGTAAAGTTCTAAACTAACTAAGTTTTTTTATGATCTAATTTTATTTTCTTGGAAGACAAAGCGGTGTGATAAAGATGGATCCAGGTATAAAAAAAGATCTAATATTTCGATAAATTCACTATTTTGGAGTTTGCTCTTTCTTCGATAGGACCTTTTGAAATAAAATAGGAAAAAAAATATTATTCATTCCCTTACTAAGCTAAGAGGGATGGATCTTTGTTTGATCTCTCTTTTATTAATAGCCCCTTTCCTTGGATTGATACTGGGACATATATCATATCATATCCAAAATTCAGTGTGCAATTTGAATGAGATAGGTAGACTGTGTTTCCAATTAGGAATTGAAGTTACACAAAATCGGAGCTAGAAGAAAAGGAGGTAGTTTTAATATAATCTGATCTGAAAAGTACTCTGTCGGGCTAACTATGTTAAGGCTAAGTTAATTTTGTATCGTACAATAAAGGAATCCAATTTGTATATGTGCTCCCGAGAAACAGATGGGTATTCTATTCCGTGTATCAGAAGCAATCGAAAAAGTCAGACCAGTACGGTATCTCTTGGAATCCTGAATATGGTCCTACCAACAATTGTACCAATCTACATATGTTTCTCCCCCATGAGTCGGTACTCGTTGAAGTAATTGAAATTCCTGTATTTGTTCGATGAGAAATGGGAAACAAAAAAAAGAAAATAAAGATCCCCGCCGGGAATTAAATCCTGCTCCCTGTCTCCCCTCTTCACAGAAAATAGAGAGATGAATTGATGGATTCATCGGATCCTAGGTCGGGACTGACGGGGCTCGAACCCGCAGCTTCCGCCTTGACAGGGCGGTGCTCTGACCAATTGAACTACAATCCCAGGGAAATAAGGTGTACAGGATACATTACATATTCTTATGATTTCATTCAAACCATATTTATATTTAGTTTAGAATCGCCGTGTTGTAACAGATACAGGAGCGATATATTGATATTCACATGGATATGGACTTTAAGGAGAACGACATGTATTACTAGTAATTCTAGTGTCAAATCGATTGATAATAAATAAAAAAAGATTTTTTTTCTTTAACCCCCTTCCTTCTATTTACAGACTAGATCATTAGAAAGATTAGAATATGTGGGAACAAATAAATAAGGATATAACAGAAAAATAGATTCTTTTCTTTATTCCCCCGCATCAGACGTTTCTGGAGGCCAAATTTGTTATATCATCTCATGATGGATCGGCGAATTATTGGGCCGAGCTGGATTTGAACCAGCGTAGACATATTGCCAACGAATTTACAGTCCGTCCCCATTAACCACTCGGGCATCGACCCAGGAAGAATCCATTTTAGACTTATGGATAATCCATGATCAACCTCCTTTCATAGTACCCTACCCCCAGGGGAAGTCGAATCCCCGCTGCCTCCTTGAAAGAGAGATGTCCTGAACCACTAGACGATGGGGGCATACCCGCCCGATCGCCTACTATGCTCATAGTATGAGCAGTTTTTTGGAATTGTCAATATAATGTAATGGTATGAATAGATCCGAAGAATCTTTCCGGCTTTCAGGATTCCATCAAATTTATTTTTTTTATTCAAAAAGGATGATGTAGAACTTGTAAATCTGGGAAGGGATCAACAAGTAATCGAAAAAATTCTTTTTTCTATAAAAATTTGGTTCAGGATACGTGTTGAATCTCTTCATCACACGATTCGATGAAATATCTTGGGTCTATGTCGAATTGTGTATCAATCAAGCGAATTTCGTTCTGATGGGGGTCAATAAAAGCAAATCCATTAGGGTCGGTCTTGAAACAATTCATTGCATTAATATTTATCAAATCAAATATAAATAAGCATTTTTCTTAGACTTCTTAAGTAAAAAAAAGATTATTGTTCCTGAATGCACCACTAGCCACTATGTATATAATATATAGTGGCTAGTGGTGCATTCAAGAATTGAATCAAACGGGCCCTTTTAACTCAGCGGTAGAGTAACGCCATGGTAAGGCGTAAGTCATCGGTTCAAATCCGATAAGGGGCTTTTTCCACAAAACTCCAGTCTGAGTCTTCATTTTGGAGCGGAAAATAGAGATATTGTTGCTATTTGGAATAAAAAAAGTAAACATCCACATAAATATAATAATAACTTATTATTATATATAGTTCCGCATAATAAGTTATTTTATTATTATATTCTAATTATAATTAATTAGAATATAATAATAAATAATAAGTTATCATTATATTACATAGTAGTATAGTTATAAAGTTGAACATTTGTTCATTATCATGATCATGATAAGTCATCCCACTTATTGGGAGGACGACTATGTCACTACAGGCTATACTCCTACTCATGTTTCATTATTCAATATTTTTGGTCCTGGGACATAGATATTCTATCTACCCAATCTTAATTATGAATCGGCAAATACTCCTACCTTTCCATTATTCCAATCAAATCAAATCCATGGTAAAGATTAGAACAAAATAAAAAGTAAGTGGACCTGACCCATTGAATCATGACTATATCAGCTATTCTGATATTAAAATTCAATAGAGATAAAATTGTAGCAGCGTACCCCCCCCCCTTTTTTTATTTATTTCATTTCCTTGGGCTACGCAAGAATTTGTCGATATTTCCGATTGAATGTTCTTGTTCCTGGATACTTCATAGGAATAAATTGCTATTCCGTTCCTACACAGAGAAACTTTTATTCTGAGTCACAACACAAAAGTCATCTATTTTTGAATATCTTTCTTTGATGCCAGAAAAAGATCCATATCTATTATATTTATATTATATCTACATCAGATCGTGGTTTCATGTACCAAATATTTCCATATCGATGCATCCGATCTTTTTGGTTTCGACAATGTGATGGAGAACGGATGTGAGAAAGGAACTTTCATTTCCAGTCTACTATTAATTTAATATTGTATTTCATTTAGGGGCAGGGACAAAAAAATAGGGAATTTGCCTTTTTCTGACAGATAAAGGTAAAGTAAATAGGGAATGTCTTTTTTGGCTCGACCTGTGAAAAGATATACTCCGGAGTTTTAGATTCATTTGAAGGAAAAGGAAATATAATAAAGAAGCCAATAACAAAAAACAATCAAAAAATGAAAATACAAAAAAATG